TTTTTTTTTGCAACATGTGTTACAATGTATAGCACGCATTTTCATTTCGCTATAAAAAAAGCTGTATTCGGTTCTCGGTTTTGGGGTTTCTCGATACAATCTTGAATATTAGCTTTTACGGGGGGTAGGGGGGGTTTCGTCATAAAATTTATTCCTTTCATAGGGCCCACAAGAAAATAACAGAAAAATATTCTTCTCGTTAGGACTCAATTAATTCTTAAAAAAAAATATCTGATCTCCGACACCCGGGGCACTTATATAGAAGTTGGTTTTTTAGGCTCACCTTATGTCCGACAAAGTGAAATTAGTATTTAGTAGTGTTTTGCATACGAAGTCATTCATTGAAACTCCTTATCTCACTAATAACGTATAAGAATGTATTCTTTAAATTAATTTTATCTCTCAATTTTGTATTCTCCATCCTTAATAATTTAACGGCCTTAGCAAAGGTGTTATTCGTTTCATAAATGTCGAAATCCCCAGTAAACTATTATAAAAAGATGAAATGTCGAGGAATGCGCGATCAGAAAAATAGTGTTCTGCCTGTTGATCGCAGAGCGGATGCGAAGCGTACTAGTTACATAGCTTCAAGATCCCCCCCTAAAAAAAAAACCAACCGCCTATGAGTAAATCTTGACGCGGCAAAGTAGTGAATGTATTCACACCATTAATCAAATGCCAGCATTTAAGCAATATTAGGGGATACACCAGGAATGTCCTACAAACCGTACACCGTGGGAATATATTCAAAGTTGATTATTTCTTACCGCCCTCATAGGTAATTATCTAATTCATAGATAATGTAATACTTAGATAGTAAATAGAGAGTAGTATGCTCAATTAATAGTATTATGTTAAGCAAATAAGGGGTGAGTCAATTAATTTATTATCATGAGAATTGATGTTTCTAGAGGCAGAAAGAACAGGGCGATGATGTCAAATGTGGAATGTAGAGTAAATGTTATATAATAATCTATATGTTATGAATATTTTATACCGCTGTTATGAGGTCAATAAAAATAGTGTGAAGGTAATGTTCTACTTAGATTAATGAGGGGTAAGTTTTTAGTGTAATGAAAATGAGTCTAATATAGATATGCGGACTAATCATAGTAATGCGACAATGTAGATAGTCAATTAATGAGTATTAAGCATAGTATGTGATCAACATGCTTTTTGGTAGGGAAGAGACCAGAAAATAGTTTAAAGATAATCTTGGTTTTGGGGACCAAGGGTGAAAGTTCAAATCTTTCTTTTTTGATGTTTTAGGAAGGGTCTTAACCTTCAGTCTTTGGTTTACAAGACCAGGGCTTTGTATTAAGCTACTATAACAATTTTAATTAAGCAGTTTATTTTCTAATAAACCGAGTAGGGGAAAAACGACAAGGAACAAGCTAAAATAGATAATAGAGGTAATTTGACCGATTAGTGTAAAGGGATTTTCTACGGGTTGACCTCCAATTCAGGTTAAGATGAATATGTTGGCAACTATAAATCAGAAAATAACTTGAGTTAAAGGGCGAAATATATTTGTTCGTTGTTTTGATGTGTGTAGTAAAGGTAAAAGAAAGAGGACAAGTAGGGAAAAGATAAGGGCTAAAACTCCGCCAAGTTTGTTGGGGATGGATCGGAGAATAGTGTAAGCAAATAAAAAATATCATTCTGGTTTGATATGGGGAGGGGTAACTAGCGGATTTGCCGGAGTAAAATTTTCTGGATCTCCAAGTAGATTGGGAGAAAATAGAGCGATAGATAATAGGATAGAAATAATAAATGCAAAACCTAGTATGTCTTTATATGTGAAATAAGGGTGGAAGGAAATTTTATCCGTGTTAGAGTTGAGACCGGTGGGGTTGTTAGAACCCGATTCATGAAGAAAAATAATATGGATAATGGTTATCGCTGCAATAATAAAAGGTAATATAAAGTGAAAAGCAAAGAATCGTGTTAATGTAGCATTATCTACTGAGAAACCACCTCAAATTCATTGAACTAATATATTACCAATAAATGGAATAGCTGATAAGAGATTAGTAATTACAGTGGCACCTCAGAAGGATATTTGACCTCATGGTAATACATAACCTACAAATGCTGTTATTATTACAAGAATAAATAAGATAACACCAACGTTTCATAATTCTTTAAATAGATAGGATCCATAATAAATACCACGACCTACATGAAGATATAAACAAATGAAAAATAGGGAGGCTCCATTCGCATGTACGTTGCGCATAAGTCAACCATAATTTACATCTCGACAAATATGGATTACTGAGGAAAAGGCAGTTGAAATATCTGCAGTGTAATGCATGGCTAAAAATAGGCCAGTTACAATTTGTATAGCTAAACAAAGAGCTAATAAGGATCCAAAATTTCATCATGCAGAAATATTAGTTGGAGCAGGGAGATCAATTAATATATGATTAATAGCTTTTAAAATGGGGTGTGTTTTTCGCAGATTTTGGGTCATTTAGTTTTTGTAGTTGAATAACAACGGTGATTTCAGGGGTCATTGGTTCTGGTTAGAGTCCAGATAAAAATAATGATTTATTTTGTAATATTAATACTTATATGTTTTATTATTGGATTAGTGGGGGTAGCTTCAAATCCATCTCCTTATTTTGCTGCTTTTGGATTAGTGATATCAGCTGCTATTGGTTGTGGTTTATTAGCTAGTCATGGTACTTCTTTTTTATCTTTTGTTTTATTTTTAATTTATTTAGGGGGAATATTAGTTGTTTTTGTTTATTCTGCAGCATTGACTGCTGAACCTTATCCAGAAAGTTGGTTAGATTGACCAGTTTTGGTTAATGTGATGATATATTTATTGGGAGTTGGGGTAGGAGTTTATTATTTTTTTGGAGAATGGAATATAATGCATTGAATAGGAGTAGATGAATTGAATAATTTTAGTTTATGACGAGGAGATTTAAGTGGTACATCTTTAATATATTCTGATGGTATTATGTTATTATTTTTAGCTGGATGAGTTCTTCTTTTAACTCTTTTTGTGGTACTTGAATTAATTCGGGGATTAGGTCGAGGAGCATTACGGGTAGTTTAATTTGAATAAAATAATAGGATAATAATTATAGAAATAAGTGATAGAGTTAAGTAAGTTTTAATTATGCCTTTTTGGGATGTATGAAGAATTTTAATAGTTTTTTGATTTGATTTTATTATTATAGGTCCTGTTTTTTCATATCAGGAGAGATCTATTATATGAGTTGCAATGGTTTGTCCTCATTTTAAATTAATTTTTGGGAATAAGCGATGGATGATAGGTGGAAAGTAACCTAGTATATTAGAAAAGTTATATGTATTTATATTGGGTAAAATTTTAAGTTGTTTAGTTGTTAAATTAGCTAGTTCTAATGCTAGTATAAGTCCAATAATAGTAACAATGATTGCTAGGAGTTTTATAGTTAGTGGTATAGTTATGATAAGAGTTTTATTATGTGGAATATTAGAAGTAATAATGAAACCAGCTATGATGCTACCATAGGCTAAGCGTTTGATAGGATTTTTTAAGTGTTTATAATTTTCATTTATAGGTGAGATTGAAGGATATCGGGGGTAATTGATTATAGTAAAGGTAATTAATCGTAGGCTATAAACAGCAGTAAATGATGTTGCGATTAAAGTAAGGAGTAGGGCTCAGGCGTTTAAATAAGAAGTGTTAAGAGATTCGATAATGGCATCTTTAGAGAAAAATCCAGCAAGAAAAGGTATACCGGTTAAGGCTAAACTTCCTAATATTATACAAGAAGAAGTAAAAGGTAAAATATTATTTAGGCCACCTATTTTACGGATATCTTGTTCATTATTAAGGGCATGAATAATTGAACCAGAGCAGAGAAATAATATAGCTTTAAAGAAGGCATGAGTACAAATATGAAGGAAAGCTAGGTAAGGTTGATTTAAACCAATTGTGACTATTATTAATCCTAGTTGACTAGAAGTGGAAAAGGCAATAATTTTTTTGATATCATTTTGAGTTAAAGCACAAATAGCAGTAAATAAAGTAGTTAATGCCCCTAAACATAAGCAGATAGTTAAGATTTCTTTATTATTATTAAATAAAGGGTGAAGACGGATGAGAAGAAAAATACCAGCTACGACTATAGTACTAGAATGAAGTAGGGCAGATACCGGTGTGGGACCCTCCATGGCTGAGGGGAGCCATGGATGAAGTCCAAATTGAGCGGATTTACCTATTGCAGCTAGAATTAAACCTAAAAGAGGAATTGTTATATCAATTTCTTTTGATAAAATTATAATTTGGCTGATTTCTCATGAGTTTAAGTTTGTGGCTAATCAGATTATACTAAGAATAAGACCAATATCTCCTACTCGATTATAGATTACAGCTTGTAATGCAGCAGTATTGGCATCAGCTCGTCCATATCATCAGCCAATTAATAAAAACGATATAATTCCAACACCTTCTCAGCCAATAAAGAGTTGGAGTATGTTATTAGCTGTAACTAAAATAATTATTGTGATAAGGAATAAAAGAAGATATTTAAAGAAACGATTAATATTTGGGTCAGAGGATATATACCATGATGTAAATTCAAGAATGGATCATGTAACGTAAAGAGCTACAGATGTAAATATAATAGAGTATATATCAAATTTAAAGCTTAGGTTAATATTAAAAGAAGGAAGATTAATTCATGAAATATTAGTGATAATAGTTTGAACTCCTTGGTCAATGAAGATTATAAGAGGAATAAGGCTAATAAAAAAGCTTAATTTAATAGCTAATTTAACATGATTTTCTAGATTTTTATCAAAAGATTTTTGGGAGATAGGTATAATTAATGGATAAAAAAGTAATAGTAATATAATAAAGTAAGTAGAATTAAAAATATTATTCATTACTTCTACTTGGGATTGCACCAAGAGTTTTTGGTTCCTAAGACCAATAGATGACTATTATCTTTTAGAAATTAAGTAAGCCATAGAATTGAACTATGGGTTTAAGAATTAGCAGTTCTTTACACTTCCAAGTCTTGCTCGACAGGTAAAAAGATTTTAACTTTTATTTATAAAACCACAATTTATTGTTTTGGTTAAACTATATCTGTTATGTTCAGCTTAAGATTAGGTTAGGAGAGAGAATTAATAAAAGAGCTGGAATTAAATGAAGACTAATTATTAAATGTTCTCGTGTATGAGAAGGGGTAATAATAGTTAAATGAGATGGAGTAATACTTCGTTGTGTTATAAGAAATAAGTAAAGTGAATAGCAGACTGTGATTAATGTACCAAATCCTGTTAAGATTAATGTTCATATAGATCAAGAGAATAAGGATGTAATGATTATTAACTCCCCTAATAAATTAGTAGAAGGTGGTAGAGCTAGATTAGCTAGGTTGGTTAAGAATCATCAGGATGCTATTAAAGGTAAAATTGTTTGAGTACCTCGTGCTAATAGAAGAGTTCGGCTATGAATTCGTTCATAGTTAGTATTAGCTAAACAGAATAAGGCAGATGAAATAAGTCCATGGGAGATTATAAGTACTATAGCTCCTATAAAACTTCATGGAGTTTGAATAAGAATGGCTGCAGTAACTAGACCTATATGACTTACTGAGGAATAGGCAATTAGGGATTTCAGGTCTGTTTGGCGGAGACAAATTGAACCCGCTATTACGACGCCTCAAATGGCGAGGATAATAAAGGGGTATGAGTAATCTTTGGTTAAGGGATTAAGGGTAATAATAATTCGTATTATACCATAACCTCCAAGCTTTAGTAGGATAGCTGCTAGGATTATAGATCCAGCGATTGGGGCTTCTACATGTGCTTTAGGTAATCAAAGATGTACTCCGTATAAGGGTATTTTAACTAAAAAAGCAATAAGGCATGCTGTTCATCATAAAATATTGGCTCAGTTGTTTATTTGATTTGGGGAAAAGGGGATAATTATTAGTGATAAAGAATGTATATAATTTTGTATAGTAAGAAGGGCAATTAATAGAGGTAGAGAGCCAGCTAGGGTGTAAAATAGGAAATAGATACCTGCATTCAGGCGTTCTTTTTGGTTTCCCCAACGAGTAATTAAAATTAGAGTTGGAATAAGAGTGGTTTCAAATATAATATAAAATATAATTATTTCTATAGAACTAAATGCTATAATTAAGGATACTTGAAGAGTAATTAGTATAATAATATAGATTCGTTGACGATTAATAGGTTCAGTTTTTAAATGATTTTGGCTGGCTAATAGTATTAATGGTAGAAGTCAACATGTTAAGATTATTAATGGAGATGATAAAGGGTCTACTCCTATAAATCCGTTAGTAAATGATCATCCTGTCTCATTATCTCATTTGAATCAAATTAATGAAATAGTTGCAATAATAAAAGCATAGGAGGTTGTTGTAATTCATAGTCATTTTTTAGGTGATAATGATGAAGTGATTATTAATATTAGAGTCGGAATTAAGATTTTTAACATTGTAATAAATTTAGATTTTGAAGATGATTATTACCGTGAGTGCGGGTAGTAGCGATTAAGAGACTAAGACCTGTGCATGCTTCACATGCTGAAAATGCTAATAAGATTAACGGACTTATTAAATATGCGGATGAACTATTTTCAACTGATCATAAAGTTAAGGCAATATATAAAGTAAGTATTATACCTTCTAGACAAAGGAGTGCTGAGAGAAGACTGGTACGATGAATTGTAAGACCAAGTAAACTTAGAATAAAGGCGGAGGTAAATGTAAAATGTATAGGTGTCATAAGATGTTCGTGGATTTTCATCACGATTTATTGAGTCGAAATCAATATTCTTATTTAGATTAAACATCTATTCTGCTCATTCTAATCCTCCTTGTATTCATTCATAGATTAAACCTAAAGTAAGTAAAATAATAATAAAAAGAGATGCAGCTAGAGTTAATGTAGGGGAAGATAGTTGATTACTTCAAGGGAGAGGAAGTAGGAGAGCAATTTCAAGATCGAATAGTAAGAAAAGAATTGCTACTAAAAAGAAGCGTAATGAAAAAGGTAGTCGGGCAGAGCCCAGTGGGTCAAAACCACACTCATATGGCGAGAGTTTTTCAGTGTTAGGTTTAAACTGAGGAACTCAGAAAGCAATGGTAGCTAGAATTAAAGATAGTGTAAAACAAATAATAAAAATTAAAATGATTAAATTCATTATCTTTCCTTGGATTTAAACCAAGATTAAATGATTGGAAGTCATTTGTAAAATTTATACTAGAAAGATTTATGAGCCTCATCAATAGATTGATACATAAAGGAAAAGTCAAACAACATCTACAAAGTGTCAATACCATGCAGCAGCTTCAAAACCAAAATGATGTATTGAAGTAAAGTGAAATTGAATTTGTCGTATTAAACAAACTGCAAGAAATGTTGTACCAATAATCACATGTAAGCCGTGGAAACCAGTAGCTACAAAGAATGTGGATCCATATACACCATCAGAAATTGTAAAAGGTGCTTCATAATATTCTATAGCTTGAAGTAGAGTAAAGTAAACACCCAAGATTACAGTTAGAGTAAGGGCTTGTGTTATTTCTTTTCGAGAGCCTTCTATTAGGCTATGGTGTGCTCATGTGATAGTAACACCTGAAGCTAGTAGAATAGCTGTATTAAGAAGGGGAACTTCAAATGGATTAAGTGGTAAAATTCCTGTTGGAGGTCAACAATTTCCTAATTCAGGAGTTGGGGCTAAACTAGAGTGGTAGAATGCTCAAAAGAAACCTAAAAAGAAGAATACTTCAGAGGTAATAAATAGGATTATACCTCATCGTAATCCTTTTTGAACAGGTAGTGAATGATGGCCTTGGAAAGTACTTTCTCGAATTACATCTCGTCATCATTGAATTATTGTAAGTAGTAGTAATAAAAATCCAATAGAGAGTAGAATAAAAGAGTTATAATGAAATCAGATAGCTAAACCTGAGGTCATTAGTAGGGCAGCAATTGCCCCTGTTAAAGGTCAAGGACTTTGGTCTACTATGTGGTATGCATGTGCTTGGTGTGTCATTAGGTATTTTCTTGTAGATATAAACTTAGAAGAAGAACAAAGACATAAGCTTGAATTATTGCTACAGCTACTTCTAGTAATGTGAGAAGGAATAGAATTAATGAAGTTAGTAAAGCTACTGTAGGTATTGAATTTATTAATACAAAAGCTGCGGTAGCAATAAGTTGTATTAAGAGATGTCCAGCTGTTAAATTAGCAGTTAGTCGAACAGCTAAAGCTACGGGACGAATTATAAGACTAATAGTTTCGATGATAATTAGTATAGGGATTAAGGGTGTTGGTGTTCCTTCTGGAAGTAGATGACCAAGAGCTATAGTTGGTTGATTAATTAAACCTACTAGAACAGTAGCTAGTCATAGAGGAGTAGCTAAACCTAAATTTATTGATAGTTGAGTTGTTGGTGTAAAGGTGTAAGGTAATAAGCCTAGTAGGTTTAAGGTAATTAATAGAAGTAATAAAGAACAGAATATTATTGCTCATTTATGAACTTTTTTGTTGATAGGAGAAAGGAGTTGATTAAGAAATAAACTAATAAATCAAGTTTGTAGTGTGATAAGTCGATTGTTTAATCATCGATTAGTTAGGGAAGGGTAGATAAGTCATGGTAAAGTTAAGGCTAAGGCTAAAAGTGGAATATTTATTAGGATTGGACTTATAAATTGATCAAAAAAGCTTAGATTCATGGTCAATTTCAATTATTTAGTTTAGGTAATGTAATATTAATGGAGGGTTTATTAGTATAGACATGTTTATAAATTTTATTGGGTAAAATAGTTAAGAAAATAATTCATGTAAATAAAAAGATTATAAATCATGGGTGAGGATTAAGTTGTGGCATTCATTAAGGGTGGTTGGAAGCACCAATTTTTAGCTTAAAAGGCTAACGCTAACATCTTTTAGCTTCTTGATGAGTTTTCTTCTAATGTTAATAGAGATCAGTTTTCAAAGTGCTGTAAGGGTACTGCTTCAACTACAATAGGTATAAAACTGTGATTGGCACCACAGATTTCTGAACATTGTCCATAGAATACCCCRGGTCGAGTTACAAGGAAGGCAGTTTGATTAAGGCGACCAGGAACAGCGTCTATTTTAACACCYARGGCTGGTACTGTYCAGGAGTGTAGAACATCATCTGCTGAGACTAGAATTCGAATTGGAGATTCTATTGGGATTACTATACGATGATCYGTTTCTAGAAGRCGGAATTGACCAGGAGAGAGGTCTTGTGTTTGAATTATATAAGAATCAAATTCTAGATTTTCGTAATCAGTATATTCGTAGCTTCAGTATCATTGATGRCCGACAGCTTTGATTGTTAAGTGGGGATTAATAATYTCRTCTATTAAATATAAAATACGTAATGAGGGTAAGGCAATYGAGATTAAAATAATAGCAGGTAAAATTGTTCAAACAATTTCAATTCCTTGAGAGTCTAAAATAAATTTATTTGTAAGTTTAGTTGAAACCATAACTGYAATAATATAARGTACGAGTGTGCTAATTAAAAAGACRATTATTAGGGTATGGTCATGAAAATGTAAGAGTTCTTCTATTACTGGAGATGCTGCATCTTGAAATCCTAATTGGGAGGGGTGTGCCATTRTAAAGTACATGAGATTTTAACTCATAATTTTATCTTGACAAAATAATGTAATGTATTTACTAGTACTTTATAAATTAAGAAAGTGGCAGAGTGGTATATGTTTTTAGCTTGAAACTAAAATATGGGGGTTCAATTCCTTCCTTTCTTGTTTACTTGAATTTGAACGAAAGCAGGTTCTTCAAATGTATGATGAGGTGGAGGGCATCCGTGAAGTCATTCATTATTAGTAGAAGATATTATAACATGAGATAGAGTTCGTTTAGAAGCAAAGGCTTCTCAAAGAATAAATAAGAATAGAATAACGGCAAGTAAAGATATTAGAGAGCCAATAGATGATACTGAGTTTCATAAGGTATAAGCATCAGGGTAATCAGAATATCGTCGTGGTATACCAGCTAAACCTAAAAAGTGTTGAGGGAAAAATGTTAAGTTTACTCCAATAAATATAAGACCAAAATGAATTTTAGTTCAAGTTTCATGAAGTGTATAGCCTGTAAATAATGGAAATCAGTGTACAAGGCCAGCTATAATAGCGAATACAGCTCCTATGGAGAGAACATAATGAAAATGAGCAACTACATAGTAGGTATCATGAAGAACGATATCTAAAGAAGAATTAGCTAAGACAATTCCTGTAAGTCCGCCTACTGTAAATAGGAAAATAAAACCAAGAGCTCATAATATAGGGGTATCTCATTTGATATTTCCACCATGAAGTGTGGCTAATCAGCTGAAAACTTTGACACCTGTAGGGATAGCAATAATTATAGTAGCAGAAGTGAAATAGGCTCGCGTATCAACATCTATACCGACAGTAAATATATGATGAGCTCAAACAATAAAACCTAGAAGTCCGATTGCTATTATAGCTCATACTATACCTATATAACCAAAGGGTTCTTTTTTACCTGAGTAGTATGTGACTACATGAGAGATTATACCGAAACCAGGTAGGATTAAAATATAAACTTCAGGATGGCCGAAAAATCAGAATAAGTGTTGGTATAAAATAGGATCTCCTCCTCCAGCCGGATCAAAGAATGTTGTATTAAGATTACGATCAGTAAGTAGTATAGTGATACCTGCAGCTAGGACAGGTAGGGAAAGTAGAAGAAGAATTGTAGTAATAAGGATTGATCATACAAATAAAGGTGTTTGATATTGCGTGATAGATGGAGGTTTTATGTTAATAATTGTTGTAATAAAATTAATAGAAGCTAAGATAGATGAGATACCTGCTAAATGTAAGGAGAAGATAGTTAAATCTACGGATGCTCCGGCATGTGCAAGGTTACCAGCTAGTGGTGGATAGACAGTTCAACCTGTTCCTGCTCCAGCTTCAACTCCTGCAGAGGCTAAAAGAAGAAGAAAGGAAGGAGGTAATAATCAGAAACTTATATTATTTATTCGTGGGAAAGCTATATCAGGTGCACCAATTATTAAAGGGATTAATCAGTTTCCAAAACCTCCGATTATAATAGGTATAACTATAAAGAAAATTATTACAAAGGCATGTGCAGTAACAATAACATTATAGATTTGGTCATCACCTATTAATGCTCCAGGCTGACTTAGTTCAGCTCGAATTAATAGGCTAAGGGCAGTACCAACTATTCCTGCCCAGGCACCAAAAAGTAAATAGAGGGTGCCAATATCTTTATGATTTGTAGAAAAAAGTCAACGATTAATGGTCACAGGTAAGATGGCTGAGTTTAAGTGGCGGATTGTAAATCCGTTTACAGAGGGTAGTTCCTCTTCTTATCAAGCCTTGTAGTGAAATTCACATCGGATTGCAACTCCGGAAATGAAGAGAGGACCTTCCGGGGCTTCCTCCCGCCTCTACCCGCCTAGAAAGGCGGGAGGAAGGACCTAGGTGGATGTTCGGTGGTTTGAATACTTAGCTGTTAACTAAGAGTTTGTAAGATCGATGCTTACTCACCTAGAGAGGTTTTAACTTAATTAAAGTATCTGGGTTGCATTCAGAATATATAGGATAAAGTCCTATAAATCTTAAGCAGAAATTAGAAGATTTTAACTTCTATTTAAAGCTTTGAAGGCTTTTAGTTTAGTTAACTTAAATTTCTATTGTAAAGAGAAATATAATATAGGGGTTAGTGGGAGAAGTATTGTTGTTAAAGGAAAAAGTAATGGAATAATTGGTTTTAGATTCTTTTTTGTTAGTCATGAAGATATTATATTTATTGAATTAGGAGTTATAGTTAAAGTAGTTGAATAGGTAAGACGAAGATAGAAGAATAAGCTTAGTAGAGTTGTTATTGCTATGATTGTAGCTACTAAGAATAATTCTTGATAAGCGAGTTCTTGAAGAATTAATCATTTTGGTATAAATCCGGTTAATGGAGGTAAACCTCCTAAGGATAATAGTGTTATTATAATAAGAATAGAAATAATGGGGTTTTTTGTTGTAGTTATGGAGATAGAATTAATTGTTGTAGAGTTAGTTAAATTAAAAAGTAAGAAGATAGTTGAAGTAATAACTAAATATAATACTAGATTGAGTATAGCGATATTAGGAGAATAATGAAGGATAATGATTATTCATCCTAGATGAGCAATTGAAGAGTAGGCTAGGATTTTTCGTAGTTGAGTCTGATTAAGTCCTCCTCAACCCCCAATCAGTGTAGAGATAATAGCTAAGGAGATTATGATATTAGGATTAAGTGCAGGGGCTATTTGAATTAGAATAATAAATGGAGCGAGTTTTTGTCAAGTAGATAAAATTAATCCTGTTTTTAAATCAAGTCCTTGAAGGACTTCTGGAAGTCAAAAGTGTATTGGGGCGACACCTAATTTTAGGGCGAGAGCTAAGGTAATTAATGTGATTGCAGTTATATTTTCTATCTCTAAGATACTTCATTGACCGGTTATTCAAGCATTAGTTATACTTGCAAATAGGAGTAATGCAGAGGCAGCTGCTTGAGTGAGAAAATATTTTGTAGTTGCTTCTACAGCACGGGGATGTTGCTGTTTAATTATAAGGGGTGTGATAGCAAGGGTATTAATTTCTAAACCTATTCAAGCAAGTAATCAATGTGAGCTAGAGAAAGTAATTGTTGTACCAAGTCCTAGGCTTATAATAAAAATTGATAATGTTAGTGGATTCATTAGTATAGGAAGGATTTTAACCAACATGTTTGGGGTATGGGCCCAAAAGCTTAATTAGCTGACTTTACTAGAATATAATGTAAAGGAAACATAAAGAGTTTTGATCTCTTTTATATAGGTTCAAGTCCTATTTTTCTAAGGAAATGAGAGGACTTTAACCTCTATTTTTTACTCTATCAAAGTAATCCTATGATTCAGGCATATTTCCTTATACTATATGAATGGTGGGATACTTGCTAGGGAAATAGGAATTGATACGTGTCATAGGATAAGAGCTAATGATAATGGTAAGAAGTTTTTTCAGATAAGATGTATAAGTTGGTCATAGCGAAAACGGGGGTAGGTTGCTCGTACTCAAAGAAAAATTAAAGATAGGATAGTTGTTTTTAATATGAGATTAATTGTAGTAAGTTCAGGTATTAAAGGATTGTGTAATGCTCCTATGAATAGAATAGCAGAAAGGGTATTTATTATAAGAATATTAGCATATTCTGCTAGGAAGAGAAGAGCAAATGGACCGCCTGCATATTCGACATTAAAACCAGAGACTAATTCTGATTCACCTTCAGTGAGATCAAAGGGAGCCCGATTAGTTTCTGCTAGGGTTGAAATATATCATATTGCAGCTAGAGGTCATTCTGGGATAAGAAGTCAGATATTTTCTTGTGTAATATTAAAAGAGGAGAGGGAATACCCTCCAGTGAGAATAATTAGACATAGAAGAATTAAACCAAGACTGACTTCATATGAAATAGTTTGAGCAACTGCTCGTAAAGCTCCTATTAGGGCATATTTGGAATTAGAAGCTCAACCTGATGCTAAAATAGAATATACTGTAAGACTTGAGATAGATAATATAAATAAAATTGTTAAGTTAAGATCAAGAAGAGAATAAGGTAGAGGTAAGGGTATTCATATAATTAAGGCTAGAGTTAAGGCTATAGTTGGAGCTAATATAAATAAAAATGATGAAGAAGTTGAGGGTCGGACTGGCTCTTTAATAAAAAGTTTTAGGCCATCAGCTAATGGTTGAAGAAGGCCATATGGGCCAACTACATTAGGGCCTTTTCGATATTGCATATAACCTAATACCTTTCGTTCAACTAGTGTTAGGAAAGCAACAGCTAGTAAAACAGGAATAATGATTATAAGTGTATTAATTAGAGGTAACATTATTAAGGAGAGGATTTGAACCTCTGATATAAAGGATTTAGGGCTTTTGCAATTACCTGGCTCTGCCACCTTAATAATACCCTATTTTAGGGTTGTTGGGGCCTCTCTTTATCCTTTTTAGTGGATAGCAGAGGGTTGAGATAGAGCATGTTAATAACAGAGGCTCTGTTTCTCCGGTCCTTTCGTACTAGGAGAAACGACTACATAGATAGAAACTGACCTGGATTTCTCCGGTCTGAACTCAGATCACGTAGGACTATTAATCGTTGAACAAACGAACCCTTAATAGCAGCTGCACCATTAGGATGTCCTGATCCAACATCGAGGTCGTAAACCCTTTCGTCGATATGGACTCTGGAAAAGGATTGCGCTGTTATCCCTAGGGTAACTTGGTTCATTGATCAGAAGTTTCTGGGTCATTGGTTCGTTAAATATTTTATTAAATAGAATCGTAATTCTAGTTTTTAGGTAAAATTTTACCCAATCGATACGGAGGCTATTTTATTCTCCGTGGTTGCCCCAACCAAAAATAATTTTATCATGCTAAGTTGATTGCTTATCCCCTGAGGGTTATAAATATGTTTATTGATATATCATTTTAAGCTCCATAGGGTCTTCTCGTCTTATGTTTTTATACCCGCTTCTGCACGGATAGATCAATTTCATTGATTGAAGAAGGGAGACAGGTAAAATCTCGTGATGCCTTTCATACAGGTCTTCATTTAAAAGACAAGTGATTACGCTACCTTCGCACGGTCAGGATACCGCGGCCGTTGAACTAATGTCACAGGGCAGGCGTGACCTCCTATAATATTCAGGAGGCGATGTTTTTGGTAAACAGGCGGAATTTGTGTTTGCCGAGTTCCTTCCTTCTTTTTTAATCTTTCCTTGTTTACACCTGTGTAGGAATAACGATATAAGATTACTTGTTTTTCTTGTTTGTCTTGTGGGTAGGTAATACCCTCAGTTTGGGTTCGTTAATTATCAGTGATTTGTTCTTTCTGACTTACACGGGTAAGTAGGAGAAAATCTTTTTCTTGTTACTCATTCTAGCATAAATTCTTTTATAAAATAAAATAAGTCAGTATTAAGAGGGGATTAAGGATTATTATTTTTATAATAGGGTTTGAGATTTATTAGAGCTATAACGCTTTCTATTAAGATGGCTGCTTTCTAGGCCCACATGAATAAATTCCTTAGTTAAATATAATCCTTTTATCCAGCTTTTATTAAGGTTGGTGTCCTTTTTTTCAAAAAGAGTTGTACCTCTTTTGAATAACTATTAATTTCTTCTTGTATTTTGTGTTAATGGTTTAAAAATAATTGAAGAGAAATTAATGTAGAACTAAAATTCTTTTCCTGACTAACCAGCTATCACTAGGCTCGGTAGGTTTATCACCTCTACTCAGAAATCTTCCCACTCTTTTGCTACAGAGAAGGGTTGGCACGAGTTTGCTGTCTCGGAGTAGCTCGTCTAGTTTCGGGGAGGCAGGCTTAAGTTCACTTTGTCTGATTTGACTGGCTAGACCATGATGCAAAAGGTACAAGGTGTAATCTTTGCTTTTTATTACATTTATTAATTTTTTCATTACTATTTCAGTTTTCCCTTGCGGTACTAGATTTATCACTCCAATTTTCTTTTCTATCACCTATACTAAGAATGGCAAATGTTTTGGTTATTATATTTTTATTTATTTTGTTTTTTATATAAAATTTATTTATTGGGTTAACTATAAAGTCAAAATGACCCAATTTGCATGGGTATTTCCTCTGTGTAAGGGAGATGCTGTACTTTTTAGCCACATTTTGATTCCAAGTGCACTTTCCAGTACACTTACCATGTTACGACTTGCCTCCTCTTGTTGTAAAATTTTATTATGAATAGGTAAGGTTAGTATTGAGGAGAGTGACGGGCGGTGTGTGCGCGCCTCAGAGCCGTTTTCAGATTAATATACTATTTAATTCTTACTACTAAATCCAACTTCAAATTTATTTCATTATTTATCTGTTAGTCTTTAAAGAAAATGTAGCTCATTTCTTCCCATCCCATATGCTACACCTCGACCTGACGTTTTGGAGGTAATTCTTTATGCTTGCTGTTTTTCCTTCATAGGGCAAGCTGGCGACGGCGGTATATAGGCTGTAATAGCAAGGGGTGGTGAGGTTAAACGGGGATTATCGGTTCTAGAACAGGCTCCTCTAGGGGGGTCTAAGGCACCGCCAAGTCCTTTGGGTTTTAAGCTGGCGCTCGTAGTTCTCTGGCGGGTGTTGTGGTAATTTAAACACCTAGGTTTAAGGCTAAACATAGTGGGGTATCTAATCCCAGTTTGGTTTTTAGCTATCGTGATACGAGATATCTTATTTATATAAAGCTATTTTCATAATTGTTTTTTATTAGTGCGAGTACGTATAACAGTTGGGCAGTATTTCAGCTTTAAAGGGGGAAGATTACATCTTTATACACTCTTTACGCCGTTAATCTTATTAATTTGGGCCGCTCGTATAACCGCGGTAGCTGGCACGAGATTGACCGGCCCTTAAAACCATAACTGGATCGAACTTTCGTTCATTTACTAATATTAATCACTGCTGAGGTCCCGTGGGGGCGTGGCTGAGCAAGGTGTCTTGGGCTGCAGGGGCGAGCCTGATATCCGCTCCTTAATTTCTAAAGGGATAAGTAAGGGCAATCGCACTGGAGTGCGGAAACTTGCATGTGTAAGTTTGAATCAAATTAATACTGAGGCTAGGACCAAACCTGGTGTACTTGCGGAAAATGTTACTTCTCATCTTAGCATTTTCAGTGCTACGCTTTTAATAAGCTACACTAGT